ATATGAGAATTTCATCTCGTACAGCTCAAGCAGAAACACCCCAATACTGGTTGCAACAGATATATAATAGAAAGTTTTAAACCTATTCGTATTTGGAGTCCCCGAGATAAAATCTTCTCTGAAGATACGAAGGGAAAAAACCCTCAAGCTCTTCTTTGTGATGATAATGCCAAAATATCAAGTCAGCTCATTCGTCTTTATGTTGATAGTTACAGGCCTCTTGAATCTTCTTTGTCCCTATTTTTATTTATTTGAGTTATTTTCTTTTTTTATTTTTGTCTAATTCGGATTTATTTTTTTTTATTATTGATAGGAATTCTCTTGTTGAGACCCTATGAATCGATTGAAACCGAAGATTCATACTAGAACCACGATGATTGAATAAAGCCTCCAGGCTAAGCCCAAAGGTTCTCTGAGTAAGAACCTTTGATCATCACTTATTCAATTAATAAATGAAATGACGAAAAATTCGGAGAAACATTTGATTTGTCCGTTGGTCAAAATAAACATAAACAGAATTTTTAAGGAAAAAAACCTTCGATTTATAATTTATATAAATATAATTTATAAAATCTTTGAAATTGTTTTTTAGTCCAGTCGCGAGGTCTGAATAGTAGGTATGAATCATAGTTCAAATATCTTGATCTATTCCACATATTCCGTGCTCCAGATACAAAAATGAATATCCGACGAAGCAGAACTCATCTCTCTCAAGATGACAGACCCATTCTCTGTACTATCAATAGGATCAATTATAACAAGTCACACACTCATATTCCGGAAATACAGAAACAAAGGAATTCCACGGTCGAACTGCCAGAATGGCCTAGAAATACACGTCCTGAGTGATTCATTTTGGATTGAAAAGCCAGGACTTCATGATTTTTATGGATCTAATTCATTGAAATTCCATCCAGCAAAACGGAAGAATTATAAATCTCCAAAATAATAGATAGGAATACCGCAAATAGAGCCATTGCGATTCCCATCAAAGGGGTAGTTCCCCACCCAGGAGCTACTTTCCCATATTCCGAATTCAAAGGTTTCAATAAATTCCCTACAGTAGTTCGTCTTGGACCAGATCTAGAACTACCCTCAACGGTTTGTGTAGCCATAAATCCTATTGCATTGGTTGAGATCGGTTGACTTTGTATACGATTCCGTTGTAAATAAACGATCTTATCATAGATCCATTGTGGTCTTGAAATTTTATAATAATGGAAACAGCAACCCTAGTCGCCATCTTTATATCTGGTTTACTTGTAAGTTTTACTGGGTATGCCTTATATACCGCTTTTGGGCAACCCTCTCAACAACTAAGAGATCCATTCGAGGAACACGGGGACTAGTTGAAGTAAAGTAATGAGCCTCCCAATATGGGAGGCTCATTACTTTACTTCAACTTAAATAATGTAAGATTGAAAAATCATTTCTTAGTCGGAACCTTAGGAGGCTCTCGAAAAAAAATAGCGAAAAAAATTATTCCTAGAGTCGAGACTAAGAGGAATGTATAAACCAATGCTTCCATAAATTTGATCGTGGTTTACAATTATAGCTTCCACACCTGTTCATTTGGGATCATCTCCCAGATTAAGAAAGGACAAGAGTCAAAGAAAGGGCGGTGATTCAAATCAAGATTTCTCTGGTACTCTATGTCAAAGTTAAATCACAAAAATACAATTGAGGCGAAAGATACAAGAGCAGTGTTGTATCAGACTCCTTGTCTCCTTGTAGTTGGATCTCCAAGTTTTTGGAATGCTCCAAATTCCACTTGAGCATCCAAATCTGGGTCAATACCAGCAAAAACATCTCTGAACAAAGTTCTAGCACCATGCCAAATGTGTCCGAAAAAGAAGAGCAAAGCAAACGAAGCATGTCCAAAAGTGAACCAACCCCTTGGGCTGCTACGAAAAACACCATCAGATTTCAAAGTAGCACGATCTAATTCAAAAATTTCACCCAATTGAGCACGTCTAGCATATTTTTTCACAGTAGCAGGATCACTATAACTGACTCCATCAAGTTCGCCACCATAGAACTCAACAGTTACTCCTACTTGTTCGACACTATACTTCGATTCTGCCCTTCTAAAAGGAACATCGGCTCTTACAATTCCGTCTCCGTCTACCAAAACTACTGGAAATGTTTCAAAAAAAGTCGGCATACGACGTACAAAAAGCTCGCGCCCGTCTTTATCTCTAAAGACGGGATGTCCTAACCATCCAACGGCTATTCCATCCCCGTTGTCCATCGAGCCCGCTCTAAATAATCCTCCTTTTGCTGGATTATTGCCAATGTAATCATAAAAAGCTAATTTTTCGGGAATTTTAGACCAAGCTTCTGATAAACTCTGATTTTCGGATAGTCCGGCACCAACCCTTCGATATATTTCTTGCTGGAAGTATCCTTGATCCCATTGATAACGAGTGGGACCAAATAATTCGATCGGGGTAGTTGCTGAGCCATACCACATAGTTCCAGCAACAACAAAAGCTGCAAAAAAGACAGCAGCGATACTACTGGAAAGGACAGTTTCAATATTACCCATACGTAATCCTTTGTATAGGCGTTGGGGCGGGCGGACACTAAGGTGGAATAGACCCGCCAATATCCCCAAGGTACCTGCTGCAATATGATGAGAGGCTATTCCTCCCGGAACAAAAGGATCAAAACCTTCTACCCCCCATGCAGGATTTACGGATTGTACTTTTCCAGTTAGTCCATAAGGATCAGACACCCATATTCCAGGACCATACAAGCCTGTTACATGAAATGCACCAAACCCAAAGCAAGCTAACCCTGAGAGAAATAAATGAATTCCAAAGATCTTGGGCAAATCCAAAGAAGGTTTTCCTGTACGTTCATCGCAGAATATTTCGAGATCCCAATATACCCAATGCCAGATAGCTGCCAAGAAGCACAAACCTGAAAAAACAATATGTGCACCGGCCACACCTTCATAACTCCAAATACCCGGATTCGTTATAGTCCCTCCTGTGATACTCCAACCGCCCCATGAATTGGTTATTCCTAAACGAGTCATGAAGGGTATAACGAACATACCTTGTCTCCACATTGGATCAAGAACGGGGTCAGAGGGATCAAAAACTGCTAATTCGTATAGAGCCATTGAACCGGCCCAACCAGAAACGAGAGCTGTATGCATTATATGTACAGCAAGCAAACGACCGGGATCATTCAATACGACGGTATGAACACGATACCAAGGCAAACCCATGGAAATACCCCTTTATCAAAGAAAAATAGACACCATGTAACTTTATCGCATTGGAAAAGAAAGACTATGCTATGGACCTCTCCCTTTCAGTGGATTATTTCGGAGCAAGGGTAAATATTTTTTTATTTAATTCCATTTCGTTGGTAATAATGGAACCATTCTGTTCGTAGGAACAAAGATAAGCAGATCTATTCTATACCCGATAAGTACCAATACGCAATGGGGATTGGTCCCATTTTCTATGAGCGAATACCTAGATACTTGTTCATCATTCGAACAGCCCGACCCATTCGTAATAATTTTCCTTTATTCGTTTAGTCTTACTCTATGAACTTTCCAATCTAGGGATAAAATACGACATTACGTTTTCACATCAAAGTCAAATATAGTATTTAACTCCCCTTTCTTTCAGTTGATGCCTATTGGTGTTCCAAAAGTACCTTTTCGGAGTCCTGGAGAGGAAGATGCGGTTTGGGTTGACGTATAGTGCGGCTTGTCAGACATATTGGGTCATATGGGATTTCCCCGTTCTCTCCCCCGATCGAGATACCCTCTGTTTCGCCCAAAAAAGATTGCTTGAACCATCAATAAATAATTTGGAGCGTGAAGTGCAATTAGATCTGTTTTTGAGGGGGTAGAAATAAATATTATCAAGTATAAAAATTTATGGTTTCCTTGGTTGGACCGATAAAATGAAGTATCCAGGCTCCGTTCAAAAAATACCCAATTGGTTAATATATGTATGATTACCCCTTGTATCATAAGTGATTACTTTATAGGATATGAGTGATCTCAAACTGCCAATCAATGAAATAATATGATGACTACATCGAATATTTGTTGTAAGAAAGGCATGAAATGAATTGAAAAAAATCGTACAAAAAAGCGGTATTGGGATCATTTGTCCTATATGTGCAAATTGAAATCGGGCGGATCTTTACCCGGAGTAGAGCATAAACCTAAAATAATTGAGTAGGCCCATTCAGGAACAAGAAAATTACATCATAATTTGGGTTGGATTTCGATGAAACAATATATCAATGAGAGGTTAATTCGATAAGTTTAGTGGATTCTTTTCTTTTTTTTTTATTTTTACGGAGAGACGCGAAAAAAATCATCTTTCTTAAAAAATATACAAGAAAAGCCCCTTCCATTAGGAGGTAGAAAAGTCCTACTATAAAAAAGAAGGCGGGCTGGAATCAACACATTGATTCGTTTTTTCACAATTTTTTTGAACCGTATGCATCCAAAGGTGCGTGTACGGTTCCTAAGGGATAAAATTTTGTCCTAATCAACCGACTTCATCGAGAAAGATTACTTTTTTTAGGCCAAGAGGTTGATAGCGAGATCTCAAACCAACTTATTGGACTTATGGTATATCTCAGCATAGAGGATGAGATCAGGGATCTTTATTTGTTTATAAACTCTCCCGGCGGATGGGTAATACCCGGAGTAGCCATTTATGATACTATGCAATTTGTGCCACCAGATGTACATACAATATGCATGGGATTAGCCGCTTCAATGGGATCTTTCATCCTGGTTGGAGGAGAAATTACCAAACGTATAGCATTCCCTCACGCTTGGCGCCAATGAGTTTTTATTTGAGAGAAAAAAAAGACTATGCCTTCGCGATATGTAATATGAATATTAAGTAATAATAGCATGGCACTTCGAGTTCGATATGAACAAACCATTATTGTTTTTTCATAACATGAGATTATGTATCGGGCGAGTAATATGAGACAAAAGGTATTTCCGATTTGATCTTATCTATCCGGGGTTCATTTCAGCGTCACAAACTTTTTTGTTTTCACACCAGAAGTCTCTTTCCAATATTTATGTTATGAAAGAGTACTAAAATGAAAAAAAAAAACAAGATCATTTTTTTACTTATTTGTTTGATCGGATCAAAAAGAAACTTTGGGATTGCTGAATCACATACGAGATAAATTAAAAATATAGAAAGCAACGGAACCATCATAGTATTTTTTAACTCCTCTGAAAAGAAGGGTGGTAAATGGATCACTTTTCCATTTGGGTCTGATATATCCTATTTCTCTTTTTGCTAGACGGAAAGGAAAAGTAAATTCCATTGTGGAGCCGTATGCAATGCACAAAAAATGCCTGTACGGTTGTTCAATTATAATATATTCTTATTTTTTTTTGTTATTCTTTATCTCTTTCCTTCGTCCGATCATACGAGATCTAGAAACCATTCATTATGTTATATCATCAGGGTAATGATCCACCAACCTGCTAGTTCTTTTTATGAGGCTCAAACGGGAGAATTTGTCCTAGAAGCGGAAGAACTGCTGAAACTCCGCGAAACCCTCACAAGGGTTTATGTACAAAGAACGGGCAACCCCTTATGGGTTGTATCCGAAGACATGGAAAGGGATGTTTTTATGTCAGCAACAGAAGCCCAAGCTCATGGAATTGTTGATCTTGTAGCGGTCGAAAATGCCGGGGATTTCACGTAAATCCGTGATTTCATTTTGAACCAAACCATAATTTATAATTTGGATGAACCTAAATTTCATGTTTTTTCTGCTCTGCTTACCGGGGTAAATTTCAATTAAATTGAAATATAGGGTAAAAAAAAAAATTGAAAAAATTCAATTCATAATCATCTGGTTAGGATTGATCTAAACCGGCCCATTTTTTTTATATACGATTTAGCATGCCAACTATTAAACAACTTATTAGAAACACAAGACAGCCAATAAAAAATGTAACAAAATCCCCCGCTCTTCGGGGATGTCCTCAGCGTCGAGGAACGTGTACTAGGGTGTATGTGCGACTCGTTCAGATCATGAGCTGGAAAAAAAGAAAGGAACATTTTTTCCAGTATCAATGACCCGTACCAATGAATAGGATGGAAAAATTCCATTCAATATAATATATAAATCTAAAAAACCTCCATTGTGTATGAAATTTATGGTTTCTATTGGTGCAAATCCAATCACTTCAATGGGAGATGAGAAGCAATTCCCCATTGGTAACAAATGGTTATCCATTAAGCGGGGGAAATAGTATTTAAGAAGCAAAAGAATTATGCTCCCACTCTTGCAAGAACGGACGAACATGGTCAGCTACCTAGCTAACCTTTGTAATTAAATACCGTCACTGTATGGGTAGATCTCATTGTGAAAAGACCTATTACTGGATAATTCATGGGTAGAGTCAAAGAATGTGAACTGTACAAGTTACTAATAACATTGATTAAATGAGGGAAAGGACTCCGGTGTATAGAGAGGACCTCACCGTTTAAGAAGCAACCATAGAAACGATGGAACCCACTATTTTTCCATTTTCCTTTACTATTTATTGATACTTTATACTATACTCAACTTTATTTTTAATTTACTATTTTGTTGATACCTAGTATCAATACAATTTCTTATTTTGAGGTTAAACGCCTGGAAAAAATCGTGGTTGGGAAGGTCATAGTAGCAAAAGCCATTGGAATTTTTTTATACATCGGACGAATCCGTTTTGTTATTAATAGACCAGGAAAGGGGAAAAGAATGGCTGAAAGAAAATAAATCAATTAGTTATTCATCAAAGTTTAATTTGATTCAATGACCAGAATTAGACGCGGGTATATAGCTCGGAGACGTAGAACAAAAATTCGTTTATTTGCATCAACCTTTCGAGGGGCTCATTCAAGACTTACTCGAAGTACTATTCAACAGAAAATGAGAGCCTTGGTTTCTGCTCATCGGGATAGGGGCAGGCAAAAGAGAAATTTTCGTCGTTTGTGGATCACTCGGATAAATGCAGCAATTCGTGAGAGTGGGGTATACTATAGTTATAGTAGATCAATACATGATCTGTACAAGAGGCAGTTGCTACTTAATCGTAAAATACTTGCACAAATAGCCATATCAAATATGAATTGTCTTTACATGATTTCCAATAAGATCATTAAATAAGGCGATTGGAAGGAATACACCACCATAATGATTTAAACGGGGGCCCCCGGAGAATGAGCTCCGGGAAAGTACAGTAGAAATTAATAAAATAGTAAAAATGAATGAACACATTTCAATAACAAAAAGAATAAATCTTTTTTACTTTACGATTTTTTTTCTTACGACGTGACAATCCAATATGGATTCTCTAATTTTTCGAACAAAAAATCAATCTGAGTTGGGGTTCGGATTGGAATTTTTATTCAATTGCAATTGAGGAATAGGCCTATCTATTTATTTCTAGTTCGAGGACCTGTAGTTCTAGGAGTCGACTCCGTTCTCTCAAATTGTTTCTCATTATTAAGAAAAGGTAACAAAGATAAAATACGAGCTTGTTTTATAGCAATAGTAATTAATCGTTGTTGTTTCAAAGTCAATCTATTCACTCGTCTAGATAATATTTTTCCTTGTTCACTAATAAATCGACTAATTAAACTCATGTTTCTATAATCAATTCGATCCCCCGACCCAATTGGGGGCAAACGCCTACGAAAAGATCGCTTGGATTTAAGAAAAAGTCGCTTGGATTTATCCATGGTTTATTCCTTATCTTTAAAATCCTATTTCTTAATTCTAATTTTGGATCCGACCGAAATAGGATTTGGTTGTTTTATTTTTATAGTTTATTTATATATATTATTATGTAATTATATGATATGTAATTTTTTCCTGTTCCTTGAATGAAGGGGTTACACACGCATTACACTTTATCTATTTTTTTATCTCCCCATGAATCGTATGCTTGTAACAATGGGGGCAAAATTTTCTCAATTCCAATCGACTAGGCGTATTGTGTCGATTCTTTTGAGTAATATATCTGGAAATGCCCCGGGATTCCTTATTAATATCGTTTCGGACACAACTGTTACATTCCAAAATAACTCTTACTCTGACATCCTTACCCTTGGCCATGAACCTCCTTTTTTATTTTGGATTCACTCAACTCTTCCATTTTCGATCCGAAACGAAGAAGAAAAAAGAAGTTGCTGACTCGAAAACCTATTCTGAAATATTTCCTTTCAATCAATAGATAAATAATCAATAGATAAATAATAATAAGTAATACAATGATTTCTAACTATCAATTAGTTCTATTCTAATATCGGTATTTCATTTAATTATCTTGTATGCTTTTTGTTGTCCTCGACTCTTATTTCCTTTCCATTTCTGTTCTCCCTCTATTACTTCAGCTTGAACCCGAGTTTCGTTGCGGACGAATCTCTTCTTTGATTCTTTCTCTTTCCTTCTTTTTTGAGGATAAAAAAAGGAGAGTAAAGAACAAAACAAAGAAAGGGGGGTTAGTCACAGATAATTTATTGTATCTCTAATCTTCTTCATCCCTAACTAGAATGAAAAAAAAGGGAATGTCAACGCATCTGGGAATAAACGATTGATCTCTATCAATAGACCTGCTAAAGACCCGAACCACAGAGTGCTTAACACGGGTGCCACGGAAAGATATGTTTTTAGATCTCGCATTGAAAATCCTCCTTTTTTATTGTAATACATATATGATCAGATATATATGTAGATAAGGATCGCTTGTATTTGTACGCGGAATCCCTAACTAAAATGGGTATATATAACTGCCCGGTAGATGATATTTTCCTTTCTTTACAACAGAAAAAGACGTCCACTTACTTTCTGAACATTACTGATACAAATTGATTTATATGTTGGGTTTAATCTATAATAATATATAGATATGTAATGTAGTATTATATGAGAATATGTTATATGAGACGAAAAAAGAAAAGACAAGATAAATTGTATATCAATGGAGGAAATAACGATGTGGAAAACAAGACGGGGATTCTCTACAATGACACTGTAGTCCAATTGAAAGGGATGTAGCGCAGCTTGGTAGCGCGTTTGTTTTGGGTACAAAATGTCACGGGTTCAAATCCTGTCATCCCTATCTATTACTTCTCCTATGTGCAGTAATGAAGGATTAATTGAGATCAATGAAAATGGGACATACATAATCCTATATGATACTATATGCATGCAAGATATAGTGGGGTTAAAAATAGAATCCCTTTATTTACGGTCTTTTATATTGTGATAGGAAAGCGCTCTTAGTTCAGTTCGGTAGAACGTGGGTCTCCAAAACCCGATGTCGTAGGTTCAAATCCTACAGAGCGTGATTCTGTTCTTCTTGTTTCGAATTACAATGAAATAACTTTACTAACTTGAGCAACAACTCGAATTTGACCTCCTCCTTTCTTTAATCCGCAGGAGGTCAATCAAAAAAAGAGATGTTATTTAAAAAGAGATGTTACTTTATCAAAGGTCCAACTGATCGCCGCGTCGGTATTGCAAATATGCAGTTACGAATAATCCAGCCAAAGTAATAGGAATTAGGCCTAACACGATTCCAAATAGTAAAACTTCAATCATTTTAATTTGTTTGAAAGGGTAGGTAAAAGGGGGGAGGTAATATCTATCCCTAAATATTAATCCAAATCGCCCATGAATCTCAATAACCAAGAATTTACAATTTACATGGGAAGGAACTATGGACTACCTGGAATCTCACAAAAACATTTATTTTTATGAATTGTTCATTCAATCAATTTCAAATAAGTCGTATCTTGCTCAGACCAATAAATAGAGCTGAGGTTATAGTTAAAGCCGCCAGTAGAAAACCAAAATAACTAGTTATAGTAGGCATGAAGGAACTAAATGGGATATTTCTATTTATACATATGTTTATGAAACACTTACCTAAGTTTCTATTTTTGAGAAATATATACAAGATACGAAAAAGACCAATTGAGAAAAT